TTCTTTCTGAGTTCCGTATGATATCCGCGATCTCTCTTGATCTGTAACTCAATACAGAAATTAATGGGGTCTCTCAAGTTAGCTATAGGTTGTGTCGTATCAATGATTTCTACGGAAGGTGGTAAGATTATATCTTGAGCGGTTATGTATCTAGGACCTTTGACGCAAATTGATGCGTCTCTAACTCCATAGAGATTACTTCTCAATACAATTTCTTTCAAATTTAGTAAAATTTCTTGTATGGATTCTTCAATACCTACTATTGTAGAATATTCGTGTGGCACGTTCCCAAATTTTGCGCGTGTGATACATGTTCCTTCTATTTCTCCAAGTAAAGCTCTTCGCAAGGCAATACCGACAGTATCCGCTTGACCTTTTCTAAGTGGAGACAGAATGAAACGACCATAATAAAGACGCTTACTATCTACTCTTGATTCAACACACTTCCACTGTAGTGTTTGGGTGGATCCTGTTACCTCCTCTCGAACCATAATAGATTAGTATTTATTTGATCATTGAATCGTTTATTTCTCTTGAAAGCGGTTTAATTCTTTTACAGACGTCTTTTTTTAGGAGGTCGACATCCATTATGCGGCATAGGTGTTACATCGCGTATACAACTTAACCGTACACCACTTTTAGCAATGGCTCGTAATGCGGCATCTCTTCCGCTACCAGCCCCTTTTACCATAACTTCTGCTCGTTGCAAACCCACTGTACGAATAGCATCTACTGCTGTTCTTTGACCGGCATAGGGTGATGCTTTTCTTGAGCTTTTGAATCCACAAGTACCTGCGGAGGACCAGAAAACCACCCGACCTTGTGGGTCTGTAACAGTTATAATGGTATTGTTGAAACTGGCTTGAACATGAATAACCCCTTTTGTTATTCTACGTGCACTCTTCCGTAAACTAAAACGGGCATTCCTACGCAAACCAATACGCACTTTCTTACGTGAACCTATTTTTGGTATAGCTTTTGTCATATTTTATTATCTCATAAATATGAGTTAGAAATAACAAAAAGAAAAAAAGATACAAAGATATCCGTTTCAGGGTTAAATATATCCTTTACTTTAATTTTTGGATTCGGAATTTGGACATTTCTGTGGGTACTTTTTTTTTACTTTTTAGAAAGGAAAGCTCCTTTTTCGAAAGATTACCCCTGTCTTTGTTTATGCTTCGGATTGGAACAAATGACTCTAATTCGCCCATGCCTACGAATCAGTCGACATTTTGTACAAATTTTACGAACGGAAGCTCTTATTTTCATATTTAGGTATTCCTTTCTTAAACTATGAATCTACTCTTTGGGAAAAAATAAGCTTCTTCACTTAAATTTTGAACTTTGGAATTTATTATCCTAGAAAAACCTAATCCTTTGAATCTTTGGTATCCTTCAAATCTTCAGTATCCTTCGAGTCTTCGGTACGCTTCGAATCCTTATGGGGAAGTCTATAAATTATACGCCCCTTGCTTGAATCATAACGACTTACTTCAATTTTGACCCTATCCCCCATCAGTATTCGTATAGAACTAGACCGGATTTTTCCTGAAATATAGCCCAGGATGATGGTGTCATTCTCTAAGCGAACTCGGAACATTCCGTTGGGTAGGGCTTCCGTAACTAAACCTTCGAAAGTAACTTTTGCTTCTCTCGGGTTTTTTTTTTCTCTCCTATTTTTTTTTTCTGTCATATTTTTTCTCCTATTTTTCTATTTGCATTTTCAAAATAGGAAGTTCGAGATAGAATTCGGGTACTATAGGCGGGGCCATTACCATATATAACATAAGACTTCTCCCCCAATTCTGTTTAGTCGAGCTTCTCGATCTGTCATTATACCTTGAGAAGTAGAAAGAATAGCAATTCCCATTCCGCCCAAAACCTTAGGAATTCCTTGATAGTTAGCATAAATTCGTAAGCCAGGTCGGCTGATACGCCTTAAAAAGGTTCTAGTTCTATATATTCCCTTTCTAGTCCTTCTCTTTTGATGTCGCAAAGTTGAAACCAAGAAATATCTGTTACTTTCTTGATGTTTCCGAACACTTTCAATAAAGCCCTCTCGTAGAAGTATTTTAACAATGTTTTCGGTAATATTTGTAGATACTACTCGAACAGTTCCTTTTTTACTCATGTCTGCGTTTCTTATAGAGGTTAGTAAATCAGCAATAGTGTCCTTGCCCATAAGACTCTAATTCTAGGTTCCTCCTAATTTTTAGATAATCAACATGTTTTCCTTTTTGTTTTTATTTTGGATTTTAAAGCATATACGTAAAACACAATCCACTCAATTTTTTCTTTGATCTATATCTCATCTACTTTATTTATAATACTTCAGGAGCTAATGAAACTATTTTAGTAAAATTCAATTCTCTCAATTCCTCGGCAATCGCGCCAAAAACTCGAGTTCCTTTTGGATTTCCTTTTTGATCAATAATAACTGCTGCATTGTCATCATAGCGTATTATTATACCGTCTTCACATTTGAATTCTTTACATGTACGTACAATTACAGCTCGAATTACTTCGGATCTTTCTAGAGGCATTTGGGGCACTGCGTCTTTGATTACAGCAACAATAACATCACCAATACGAGCATATCGCTGATTACCAGCAGCTCCTATGACTCGAATACACATCAATTTTCGAGCTCCACTGTTATCCGCTACATTTAAAAGGGTCTGAGGTTGAATCATATTATTTGGATTTCAATTTGTTATTTCACTGCAAAGGAATGAAAGATATATCGTCTCTCCAGAAGGAAAACCTGGGGTTTTTTCTCTTTAATACTCCTTTTTTTGGGGGGTTCTATATCTCTAATCTAAGAAATTGGCTTCGTATGGGCATTTTACTGGCAGCTATGGAGATAGCTGCTCTAGCTATAGTTTCAGATACCCCGCTCAGTTCATAAAGTATTCGACCTGGTTTAACAACGGCTACCCAATATTCGGGGGATCCCTTTCCTGAGCCCATACGTGTTTCTGTGGGTCTTAGTGTAACCGGTTTGTCGGGAAATATACGTACCCATAGTTTTCCACCACGACGTGCATATCGTGTCATTGCTCTTCGTCCTGCTTCTATCTGTCTCGCTGTAATCCAAGCGGGTTCAAGTACTTGAAGAGCATATCTACCAAAACAAATACGATTGCCTCGACAGGATTTTCCCTTCATTCTTCCTCTATGTTGTTTACGAAATCTAGTTCTTTTGGGGTTATAGTCGATGGTTCTTTTTTAGTTCCATCTCTACTGCAAAACTGGACATGAGAGTTTCTTCTCATCCAGCTCCTCGCGAATGAAATGAGAAAGCGTGCAAATTTCTCTAATTCCATAATATTCAAAAATATTACGGATAGATACACATCAATATATAATAGAATAGGTTTTTTTATTTTGCATTTCTTAAAATAGAAAAATATATAGTCAAGAAAGAAGATCTAGAATATATCCAAATTCTATATTTGTATATAATGTAATCTTTCTTTTTTATAAGGAATATCCTTATTTTTACCCTTATTGAATCATAGTAAAGTATTCTAATCCAATAAGGATTTCGCGGGCGAATATTTACTCTTTCTTGTCTTATTTGTTAATTTATAACCTTATCAAATAAAGCAATTTTTTTGGTTTGTTCCGCCATCCCACCCAATGAAGTATTAGGATTCTTTTCAAGAAAATCAATCCTATGCAGTCATAGGTTTTGTCGTTCCCACAGCTTCTCCTTTAATGGTTAGGTTTGAATCCTGCAACGGAGCTTCCAAACTTTCCGAGTTAATTTTCTCAGTTTTATTAACCTGGGCTGCTCTTTATTATTGTTTTAAATTTTTATTTATTGTTTCACAAAATTACGATTTTAAATTCTCTCTTATTTTTATTATTTTATTATATTGATGCTTTATCACATTGCCTTTTATGATGTAATTCATAGACCATACACATTGGAATCTTATATCTTTTTTATTCTTCTTCCTTCTATCTATCATCCCTCCTTTTATCCACATCCCTTTAGTTTTGTTTCACAACCTAGAATCCGGTTTCTTTTTTAGAGAAAAAAATGCAGTTGCTACAACTATATGATAGATCTACTCATTTATGATAGATGTATTTATTCACATAGTCACTGTTTCTTTGTTAGGATCTCGACAATACGAAGCAATAGGTTGGTTATTAGTTAATTTTCTATAATTACTAAGTTTTTTACATTTTTAGTAGGGTTCGCTCAATTTTTTTGTTTTTTTTTGAATTTCCATTTTTTACCCTAAAGAAAAAACTAACGAGTCACACACTAAGCATAGCAATTATATTAAAAGATTTATCAATTTTCATTAAATCTTATAGAAAGAGGTATAATTTCTTCTTTTTTCTGGGATTTTTGGATCTTGTCTTTTTTATTCTATCACTGGCCAGAATGAGAAAACAAGGTTAGTTATTCTTCTTCTACGAATATCCAAATTTTTACACCTAATACTCCATAGATAGTTCGAATTGGATAGCAGCAATAATCAATTTTAGCGCGAATTGTTTGGAGGGGAAGTCTACCCTTTTTGATGCATTCGGCACGTGCAATTTCTTTCCCTCCTAGACGGCCTGCAATTTTTATTTTTACTCCCTTTATATCTGCTTTTTTAGTTAATTCAATGGCTTTTTTCATTGCCTTTCGGAATGAAACTCTATTTTTTAATTGGAAAGCTATATATTCTGCAAGAATGTTAGGTTGTCTATAAGGTTCTTTAACTTTTTCAATAGCAATATTAAGTCTCTGGTTTACAGAATTCACTTCCTTTTGGATATCCTTTTCTAATTCTTCGATTGCTCCTTTTTTCTTTAATAAATTGGGGAATCCAATATGGATTATAACGTGAATTGTATCGATTTCTTTTTGAATTTCTATATGTGTAATTACTTCGGAACTTGAGTCTGATTCTATTTTTCTATTCGAGCTTTTTTTCCTATTCTTTTGTATATAGTTCTTGATACAATTCCTTATTTTTTTATCTTCTTGTAGACCTTCAGAATAATTTTTGGGTTGTGCGAACCAAAAGGAATGGTGATTTTGGGTTGTACCAAGTCTGAAACCGAGTGGATTTATTTTTTGTCCCATATTTTTCTATTCTATTTTTTTTTTTTATTGGGAATCGAAATCTTAGGTTGATCTAAAAGTTATTTAGATTTCTTTACTATATTTAGTACAATTGTTATATGACACATGGTTTTTTTTATAGGATAACCACGTCCTCGAGCCCGAGGTCTGAATTTTTTCATAATAGTACTCCTATTCACTTCGGCTTTTGTTATGAATAAATTAGCTTTGTCGAAATCCCTATAGTGAGTAGCATTTGCTGCTGCCGAATAAACCAACTTTAAGATGGGATAAGATGCTCGATAAGGCATGAGGTTCAGTATCATAATGGTTTCCTCATAGTAACGCCAGCGAATCTCATCAAGAACTCTTTGTGCTTTAAAAACAGACATATGTATGCGTTTTTGTGCTTTGAAAACCCGTTCGAACTTAAGTAGACGATCAGTTGGAACTTTTCTTGCGAGTTTCCGTAGCCCGTTCTTCTTCTTCTTTATCCTAGGGATATACTTTACCAATTTGAAACTTGTCATAAATAAGGTTATTCCCCGCCTACCTTTACTTTATTTGAATCCTATAAATTTTGTTTATTCTGAATCTTTCTATTCTGAATTCAGTTAACGACGAGATTTAGTATCCTTTCTTGCACTTTCATAACTCGTGAAATGCCGAGTAGGCACGAATTCCCCCAATTTGCGACCTACCATAGGATTTGTTATATAAATAGGTATATGTTCCTTTCCATTATGAATCGCGATTGTATGGCCAACCATTGCGGGTAGAATGCTAGATGCCCGGGACCACGTTACTATTGTTTCTTTCTCCTCCTTCATATTGACCTTTTCGATTTTTGTCAATAAATGACGAGCTACAAAAGGATTCGTTTTTTTTCGTGTCACAGCTGATTACTCCTTTTTTCATTTTAAAGAGTGGCATCCTATGTCCACTATCTCGATCGAGGTATGGAGGTCAGAATAAATAGAATAATGATGAGTGGAAAAAAGAGAAAATCCTTTAGCTGGATAAGGGGCGGATGTAGCCAAGTGGATCAAGGCAGTGGATTGTGAATCCACCATGCGCGGGTTCAATTCCCGTCGTTCGCCCATCGCATTATTGCAATGCAATTTTCCATATTCCTAGTTACGTATTTACTTACGGCGACGAAGAATAAAACTATCACTATATTTTTTCCTTTTCCTAGTTCTTCTTCCAAGCGCAGGATAACCCCAAGGGGTTGTGGGTTTTTTTCTACCAATGGGGGCTTTCCCTTCACCGCCACCATGGGGGTGGTCCACAGGGTTCATAACTACCCCTCTTACTACGGGGCGTTTACCTAGCCAACACTTAGATCCGGCTCTACCCAAACTTTTTTGGTTCACCCCAACATTACCCACTTGTCCGACTGTTGCTAAGCAGTTTTGGGATACCAAACGGACCTCCCCAGATGGTAATCTTAAAGTGGCCAATTTACCCTCTTTTGCAATCAGTTTCGCTACAGCACCTGCTGCTCTAGCTAATTGCCCACCCCTTCCACGTGTGATTTCTATGTTATGTATGGCCGTGCCTAAGGGCATATCGGTTGAAGTAGATTCTTCTTTTTTCTCAAAAAACCCCTTCCCAAACTGTACAAGCTTCTTCCAAAGCATACGGCTTTCTAGATGTATATGACGATCTCTAGACAGATGGATCTTATATGAATCGTATGATGAAGTACCACATGAGTGGATATATAGAAAAGGAATCCAAATCTGCCGAATCGCTCATGTTATGATCTTCTACATCCTAGGTCTCCGCGTTCCGTCATCTGGCTTATGTTCTTCATGTAGCATTCAGATCGAATGACTCTATGAAATTACGTCGATACTTCCACATATTATGGGTAACGTAGGAGACATCCCTATTTTCACCCGGGGGTCTTAATTACCACTGCTTAGCTTTCAATTCGCCTCTGACCATCAAATTAAATGTGAATAACCCGTCCTCCTCTCTTTGAAACAAGGGGCGCTTCCGGTTCTGTGCGTGCTTCAAACAATTTTGTCTTCTCCATATTACCATATCTCTAGAGTCAATAATTTTCTATGAGGAACTACTGAACTCAATCACTTGCTGCCGTTACTCAACAGTTTTCTGTTGAGGTCTATCCCGTAGAGGTAGTCAAATTGGATCAGTGATCGATTTCTAGGTTTCGTCGTAAACCTAATTGGTTACTTCCAATTACGTAAATCAATAGTTCAAACCGCACTCAAAGGTAGGGCATTTCCCATTGATATAGGAACTTTTGTACCAGAAACAATAGTATCTCCAATTATAGCCCCTCTGGGGTGTAAAATATATCTCTTCTCACCATCCCCATAGTGTATGAGACAAATGTATGCATTTCGATTAGGGTCGTATTCTATGGTTACGATTCTACCAGATATGTCTTTTTGATTCCGTCGAAAATCGATTTTACGGTATAGGCGCTTATGACCTCCCCCTCTATGCCTTGCGGTAATGATTCCTCTGGCATTACGACCTTTACCACAACGGTGCCGTCCATGGATCAATTTATTTCGTGGATTGGATTTCACTTGCCTGTCTACGGTTCCCTTGCGTGTGCTCGGGATAGGTGTTTTGTATAAATGTTTCGCCGTATTATTAAGTATTCTCCTTTAGTTCTTTTCTCTATCTAGAAGTGGAATAGAATAACCCGGTTGAAGGGTAATGATCATACGTCTGTAATGCATTGTATGTCCCAGAATAGGTCCCATTCTTCTACCCTTTCCGGGTAGTCGATGGCTATTCACAGCTACTACCTTAACACCAAAGAAGAGCTCGACCCAATGCTTTATTTCTGTCTTAGTGAATCCCGATTCGACATTAAAAGTATATTGATTCTTTCCCAATAAACGAAGACTTTTTTCTGTAAATACTGCGTATTTGATTCCATCCATAAATCGACTTTCCCTCCTATGCTCTGAGTTCCAGTATCGATAAGAATTCGAGTTCTTATTGTTCTTATGTTATGGTATGAATATACCATACCAATTCGTTATGTATGGATGATGGATGAGATTCCATGGATAGAGAGAGAGTTCCAATAGACTTATGGAACGTTCCCGTTCGCGTGCATCCAGCAGGAATTGAACCCGCAAATTTACCAATTATGAGTTGGGCGCTTTAACCATTCAGCCATGGATGCTTAACAGGGATCATCGTACATCGTAAATAACCAATTTTCATATAGAAAGACATATCATAGAAAAATGAAATCAAAATATTCGGAGATGGCAAATATTCGGAGATGACTATGAAAACACCTCTCTGGATCCTCGAATTGAAAGAGAGATTGAGAGGGATCAAGAATCCTAATTCTCGCTATTTGGAATGGATCCAATTCTATTGAGTCTGACTCATAGTGATCATTTCTCTTTAGCAAAGAAGGACCTTGGTTATCAAAGGATTGAACAACCGGGATCCATTTACTTATGATACCTACTTGACATTGCTAACAAGGATCTAATGAATTATGAGTTTAATAGATCCTCTTTAGCAGAAAGACGTATATTCCTTGCTCATTATCAGACAATCACTTATTCCCAAACCTCGTGTGGGGCTAATCGTTTTCATTTACCATCTCATGGAAAACCCTTTTCGTTCCGCTTAGCCCTATCGGGTATTTTAGTGATAGGTTCTATAGGAACTGGACGATCCTATTTGGTCAAATACCTAACGAAAAATTCCTATTTTCCTTTCATTAAGGTACGAGGGCTTCTTATTCCACAAGAACGAAAGCACCTTTTCATTCTTTCATATACTAGGGGTTTTTACTTGGAAAAGACAATGTTCCATACTAAAGGATTCGGGTCCATAACCACGGGTTCCAGTGCATTAGATCTTGTAGCACTTAGCAACGGGGCCCTATCCATTAGTATTCCACATAAGAAATCCATTATAGAAACTAATACAATTAGATTAGCTCTTCATAGACAAACTTGGGGTTTGCGAGCCAAGATAAGACCGGCTCGGGATCATGGGACCCTTTTCTATCAGATAGGAGGGGATCTTGTACAAAATAGACTTCTAAGTAATAACCCCATAGATCCTATATCTATCTATATAAAGAGGCAATCGAATCGTGTCAGGAAGCGGGTTTTTCTTTGGCCAAACGGTACTTCGAACTTGGAACGAGCATGAGGAGATTAACGAGACTTCTTTCTCTTTTGAGTTTTTCTGGCGGACCGGTCGCGCAAGATCTTTGGTCTTCCCCCGGAACCGATGAAAAAGTGGGTCGCTTCTTATGGACTCGCTCAGAATGATTCTTCTCTATCTATAGTTCATGGCCTATTAGAAGTAGAAGGTGCTCTGGTGCAATCCTTACCGACAGAAAAAGATTGCAGTCGGGTTGATAATAATCGAGTGCCATTACTTTGTCGGTCCGAACCAAGGAATCCGTTAGAAATGTTTTGAAATGGATATTGTTCTCTCTTTGATCAGGGATTGCTATATGAAATGGGTAAGTCACCAATCCCTTTGACAAATCGGGTGTCATATTAGATATCATATTCTATATATAGAAATATCGTAGAATAGACATATAGAATTTTTGGTTGGGAAATTCGAATGAATCATTGAGTGAAAAAGGAGCAAAGAATGACAAAAGACGAGACTCTACTAGTCTTCACTCTTGTGGTTTCCTCGGTTTCTGTTTTCTTATTCGGGATCTTGCTTTTCATGGTTCTCATCTCTGCAACTCGCGATTTTCGCGAGAGAACCAAATCCAAGTTGGTGAAGATCATGATTTAGGCTAGCATAGTAGTTATTACCTTTGCAATTGCGGTTCGAATCTATCCGATCTTTATCTTTTTGCTCAAAGAACGAATAAAACCCCTTGTCGAAGCCCTTTATGATAAGCTTCCCTGGATCTGGGAAGTTTCTCTTTCACGG